TTGAAATCCATTCTATGCATATTTCTACACACGTCTTTTTTTAGGAGGTCTACAGCCATTATGCGGCATGGGGGTTACATCCCGTATGAAACGGAATCGTATACCACTTCTACGAATAGCTCGTAATGCTCCATCCCTTCCGAGACCGGGACCTTTTATCCTGACTTCTGCTCGTTGCATACCTACGTTATAAATAGCATTTCCTGCTGTGGTTTGCCCAGCAAATGGTGTTCCTCTTCTTTTTGCACTTTTGAACCCGCAAGTACCGGCGGAGGCCCAAGAAACCACCTGACCTCTTACATCTGTAACAGTCACAATGGTATTGTTAAAGCCGGCTTGAACATAAATAACTCCTCTTGGTATTTTACGTGGACTCTTACGCCGCGATTTTCTACGAAGATGACTGATTGAACTAACTATTCGTACGCGTTTTGCCATATTTTATCATCTCATAAATATGAGTCCGAAATCGAAATATATGGAGATATCCATTTCATGTCAAAACAAATCCTTTCTTTTTTCTTTATTTGTATATTTTTTTTTTACATTGAGCCCATTTGAAAGTTCTTTTTAGTAGAATGATTATCCTTGTCGTTGTTTATGTTTCAGGTTGGAACAAATTACTCTAACTCGTCCCCGCCTACGAATCAGTAGACATTTATTGCAAATTTTACGAACAGAGGCCCCTTTTTTCATACTTGTCATTCCTTACTTGAATTCGGAATCTTTTTCTTGAAAGAAAATAGCTTTCTTGATAGTTGACTGGGATGTGGAAGTTGAAAGACTACTTAATCGCTTGAATCCTTGTCAGGGAGTCTATAAATTATACGTCCTCTGGTTGAATCATAGCGGCTTACTTCAACTTTAACTCTATCCCCCACTAGGACTCGTATCAAACCACGTCGCATCTTTCCCGAAACATAAGCTAGAATGAGATCCTCATTATCTAAAAGAACCCGGAACATAGCATTAGGAAATGCTTCAATAATTAAACCCTCATGAACCGTTTTTTCTTCTTCTTTCATGCAAAAATCCTTTGATTTAAAATCTCAACTAATGGAGTAATGGAGGAGAGAGATATTAGAATTTCCTTTCGCTTTCGAATTTCCTTTCGCTTTTTTGAAAAATGGCAAGTTTTGGATCGAATTTGCATATTCATTAGAGGGATTACCATATATAACATAAAATTTCTCCTCCAATTCTTTTAAGTCGAGCTTCGCGGTCTGTCATTATACCTTGAGAAGTAGAAAGGATTGCAATTCCCATTCCACCTAAAATTCTCGGAAGTCGTTGATAGTTAGAATAGATTCCTAGACCGGCGCGACTGACCTGCTTTAAATTCAAAAATTTTGACCCTTTCCTTCTATGTCGTAGAGTTGAAACCAAAAAAAATTTGTTTCTTTCCTGATGCTTCCTCGCGTTTTCGAGAAAACCTTCTCGTAAAAGTATTGTAACAAAGGTTTCCGTGATTTTAGTAGATCTTATTCGAACTCTTCCCTTTCGATTCATGTCAGCATTTCGTATAGAGGTTATTATATCAGCAAAGGTGTCCCTACTCATGATGAACTAAAATTAGCGGTGCTTCCGAATTTTGATATAATCAACATGCTTTTGTTAGTTTTTTTATTCTTTGATTTTTGAGAATTTATAAAATGAAAAAGGAAAGGCATATACGTGATTCACAATCTACTAAAAAGCAATATTCGACTATTCATTCTCATGGTTTATAATATTTCGGGAGCTAATGAAATGATTTTAGTAAAGTTTAACTGTCTCAACTCTTGGGCGATTGCACCAAAAACTCGACTTCCTTTCGGATTTCTTTTTTGATCAATAATAACTGCAGCATTGTCATTATATCGTATTATCATGCCGTTGTCGCGTTTAAGTTCTTTGCGGGTACGTACAATTACAGCTCTGATCACTTCTGATCTTTCTAAGGGCATATTTGGTATTGCTTTTTTTATCACAGCAACAATAATGTCACCAATATGTCCATAACGACGATTGCTAGCTCCTATGATTCGAATACACATCAATTCTCGAGCCCCGCTGTTGTCTGCTACATTCAAATGGGTCTGAGGTTGAATCATATCAGTTTTGGTTTTTTCAATGCAAACAAAGGGTGAAAAAAAAAAAAAAGAAATATTGTTTGTCCAAAACAAAAAAAAGGTGGTTTTTTTATACCCAAAATCAATTGGTTTTAGTTTGACGTTTCTATCCTGAAATAAGAAATTGAGTTCTTATAGGCATTTTGGATGCCGCTAGTGAGATAGACTTTCTGGCGACTTTTTCTGCTACTCCGCTTATTTCGTAAAGTATTCGACCTGCTTTGACAACAGCTACCCAATATTCGGGGGATCCTTTCCCCGAACCCATACGTGTTTCTGCAGACCTTATTGTAACTGGTTTGTCTGGAAATATACGTATCCATACTTTTCCACCACGACGAACATTTCGTCCCATTGCCCGGCGCCCTGCTTCTATTTGTCTAGATGTGATCCAAGCGGGTTCAAGTGCTTGAAGAGCATACCGACCAAAACAAATACGGTTACCTCGACAAGACATTCCCTTCATTCTTCCTCTATGTTGTTTACGGAATCGGGTTCTTTTGGGGTTCTAGTTGATGGTTCTTTTTCAATTCCATCTCTATTACAGAACCGGACATGAGAGTTTCTTCTCATCCGGCTCCTCGCGAATGAAAAAATTCAATTCAACTAATCAAATACAAATAATGAAATGAATTTTTTGTCAAATTCGAATTCAGAGAGACATGTATTTAATCAAGACAAGATTTTTTTGAGATTCATCTAATTTGTTACAAATATTACAAACTCGTATTTGTAATATTTGTAATAAAGAAACATTAATCAATAAACATATATATGTTCTATGTTTCTAATTTCTAATTTTAGAAGTTCTAAAAATCGTTATTTTGTTTTGTCTTTTATCGTATCAATTGGATCGCCTCCACTTTCGAAAAAAACGGTCGCGGGCGAATATTTACTCTTTCAATATCTCTTTCAGTTGTAGGGTTAGTTCATGACTTCTCAGAATAGATCAGAGATGAGCCGGTATCTGGTTTATTCCGCCATCCCCCCAATGAATTAAAATTATATAGATTCAGTTTCAAATGAATCTTCTATATTCACAGGTTCCATCGTTCCCACCGCTTCTTGATTAATGGTTAGGCCTAAATTTTACAACGGAGCTCTTTTTGAAATTTGTTTTGGAGTCAACCTTCTTAGTCTTTATTGGCTCGAGGCTCTTAATTGTTTGTGCTATGAACAGATTCATATAATGATAGCTCAATTCGTATTGATGCTTTATTACATTTTATAAGATGATCCATAGACCTTACATATTGGAATCATATATCATTGATAGATTTTCTATCTTTCTCTCATCTTTCTCTTTATCCACATCCCCTCTCTATTTGACTTTCCAATTCAGAATGGGATTTTTTTCTTTTGTTTATGCCAAAAAAAACGAGCTCAGTTGCTACAATGATAGGACCTATATATCATATCTTGACTGCTTTTTGGATACAGATAACTCGAAGCGCTGGGTTGCTTATTAGTTCTTTATCTTTAGTTGTTTTAGTTGTATAGTTATTAGTTCAGACTATGGGTTGTTAGTTTTTTAGCTTAATCCTAATAAAAACCAACGAGTCACACACTAAGCATAGCAATTCTATCAAAACAAAGGGGTCAATTTTTTATTCAACCTTATAGAAATTGAGAATTCGATTCTAGAAATCGAATTCGAATTGATCATTTTTGGTTTGATCAACCATATAAAAAGAATCTCATATAAAAAATAAAAAGAATCTCATATATATCATATAAAAAAAAAAATATCATATAAAAATCAGAAACTCATTTTTTCTTTCATCATCAATCAAATAGAACAGAATGGAAAGACAAGTAAAGGCTTAGTAATCCCCGTCTATAAATATCCAAATTTTTATACCTAAAACCCCGTATATTGTTTGAACGGTATAGGCGCAATAATCTATTTTAGCACGAATTGTTTGTAAGGGAACTCTACCTTCTCTGATCCATTCGATACGTGCAATTTCTTTTCCGTCGATACGTCCTGCAATTTGTATTTGAATTCCTTTTGTATAAGGCTCTTCCGATAGTTCAATAGCCTTTTTCATTGCTTTTCGAAACGAAACTCGATTTTGTAATTGTCCCGCTATAAATTCTGCAAGAATCTTAGGGTGTGTGTAAGGGTTTCGAATTCTTGTAATAGTAATCTTGAGCTTTCGCTTCACAGAATTCAATTCTTTTTGTACATTCATTTGTAGTTCTTTGGTTATGCATGCTTTATTTTCTATTAATAACTTGGGGAATCCCATATAGATTATGATCTGGATTACTTTCATGCTTTTTTGAATTTCTATACGCGAAATTCCCTCGACACCCGAAGGTGTTTTCCTTTTTTTTTTAGTCAAATTCTTGATACAATCCCGTATTCTTTTATCTTCTTGTAGACCTTTTAAATAATTTTTTGGTTGTGCAAACCAAATGGAATAATGATTTTGTATGGAATAATGATTTTGTCTTGTCCCAAGTCTGAAACCAAGTGGATTTACTTTTTGTCCCATATTACTCCACTAGACTAGATTTCAAATTGGAAACGAAAATCACTAAGTAAATACTTTGCTAATGTTTGAGATATTTCTTTATAGTAGGATATATCTTTCAATGTGATAGTAATATGACAAGTGGGTTTTTTTATCAGATAACTACGTCCTCGCGCTCCAGGTTTTAATTTTTTCCTGGTAGTTCCTTTGTTGACTTCAACTTTCCAAACAATTAAATCCTCTTTTTCGAAACCTTGATTTTCTTTAGCATTTGCTGCTGCGGAATAAATCAATTTCAAAATGGGATAAGATGCTCGATAAGGCATCAGTTCGAGTATCATAAGTGTTTGTTCATAGGAATACCCACGGATCTGATCAATTACTCTCCGCGCTTTGTCAACAGACATAGGTATATATTGACCTAAAGCAGATACTTCAGAAGCAGATACTTCAGTCGATGACTTTCTTTTTTTTCTCATAAGGTTTGCTAATGTAATTGTAATGTAATTGTAATGTTGTAATGTAATTGTAATTAAGGATAAGCTTTTTTTTGTATAATTATTAACGACTAGATCTATTATCGTTTTTTGTGTGTTCCTGGAAATTTCGAGTATCTACAAAATCTCCCAATTTGTGTCCTATCATGCTATCTGTTATATAAAGAGGTAAATGGGTTTTTCCATTATGGATAGCAATGGTATGACCAATCATTATGGGGCTAATGGTAGATGACCGGGACCAAGTTACTATTATTTCTTTTTCCTCTTTTCTATTTAGCTTCTCAATTTTTCTTACTAAATGATTCGCTACAAAAGCCTTTTTTTTGAGTGAACGTGTCACGGTTAATTACTCCTATTTTTTGAAAGATGAAGAAACGAATTCCAATTACTCTCCTATTTACTACGTCGACGCATAATCAAATTCTTACTAAATTTCTTCCTTTTTCTAGTTCTTCTTCCAAGTGCAGGAAAACCCCATTTATTTGTTGGGCTTTTTCTACCAATTGGGGCCCTTCCTTCACCACCCCCATGGGGATGGTCTACAGGGTTCATAACAACTCCTCTTACTACAGGACGTTTACCTAGCCAACGCTTAGATCCGGCTCTACCCAAACTTTTATGATTCACTCCAACATTCCCCACTTGTCCGACTGTTGCTGAGCAGTTTTTGGATATCAAACGTACCTCCCCAGAAGGTAATTTTAATGTGGCCGATTTCCCCTCTTTTGCAATCAGTTTCGCTACAGCACCCGCTGCTCTAGCTAATTGTCCACCCTTTCCAAGTGTGATTTCTATGTTATGTATGGCCGTGCCTAAGGGCATATCGGTTGAAGTAGATTCTTCTTTTTGATCAATCAAAACCCCTTCCCAAACTGTACAAGCTTCTTCCAAAGCATACGGCTTTCTGGATGTAGATAAATGATATCTATACAGATGGATCTTCTATTTATCATAGAATGAAGTACCACATGAGCAGATATATAGGAATCCCAATCTGCCGAATCACTCATGTTATGATCTTCTACATCCTAGGTCTTCTCGTTCCGTCATCTGGCTTATGTTCTTCATGTAGCATTCAGACCGAATGACTCTATGAAATTACGTCGATACTTCCGGGTAACGTAGGAGACATCTCTATTTTTCCCCGGGGAATCTTTAGAATTACCACTGCTTAGCTTTCAATTCGCCTCTGACCATCAAATGAAATGTGAATAATCCGTGCTCCTCTCTTTGAAAGAAGGGGCGCTTCCGGTTCTGTCGGTGCTTGAAACAATTTTGTCTTCTCCATATTACTATATCTCTAGAGTCAATAATTTGATATGAGGAACTACTGAACTCAATCACTTGCTGCCGTTACTCTTCAGTTTTCTGTTGAGGTCTATCCTCTTGAGGTACTCAAATTGGATCCGTGATCGATTTCTAGGTTTCGTCGTAAACCTAATTGGTTACTTCCAATTACGTAAATCCATAGTTCAACCCGCACTCAAAGGTAGGGCATTTCCCATTTTTATAGGAACTCCTGTACCAGAAACAATGGTATCTCCAATTATAGCCCCTCTGGGATGTAAAATATATCTCTTCTCACCATCCCCATAGTGTATGAGACAAATGGATGCATTTCGATTAGGGTCGTATTCTATGGTTACGATTCTCCCATATATGTCTTTTTCATTCTGTCCAAAATGGATTTTACGGTATACACGCTTATGACCTCCCCCTCTATGCCTTGCGGTAATGATTCCTCTGGCATTACGACCTTTACCACAACGACCTTGTCCATAGATCAAATTCTTTTCTGGATTGGATTTAACTTGACTGTCTACGGCCCCATTGCGTGTGTTCGGGGTATAAGTTTTGTAGAAATAATTCATGCTCATGCTTTGAAGTGATTTTCTTTCTTCTTTCTAAGAGGTGGAATAGAATAACCGGTTGAAGGGTAATGATCATACGTCTGCAATGCATTGTATGTCCCATTTTCTTCCCTATGAGTTCTAGTTCGTTATGTATGGGGGATGAGATTCCATTGAGACAGAGCCAATTTCAATAGACTTCTACTTATGGGAGGGTCCCATTGGTGTGCATCCAGTAGGAATTGAACCTACAAATTCGCCAATTATGAGTTGGGTGCTTTAACCATTCAGCCATGGATGCTTAGCGGGGATCCTCGTACATGGTGAATAACCTAATTTCAATTGAAATGAAATCTGTAAGAGAAATCCAGAAATCCAATTTTGATTTTCTACCTAGTTGACAAATTCATGTGAAATATGATAATAAATATCATAATATAGATTGAGCTGGCCGTTGTTCTCATATCTCAGATCTCATATGGAATATGCTTTTCTCATCTCTCATCTCTCATAAGAGTCTAGACTCAAATTCGAAATCATTCTCCATCAAAGTAAGTAAATGCAAGTCAATCTGGAAATCTATTTTCTTCCTTTCTTTCTTATATTTCTATTCGCAATTTCCTAAATGAGTAAAAAAAAAAAACGAGTCTGGTTTTTCTTGATGTTAAAAGATTTGTGGTTTTTTGAGTTGAGAAATAGATTGAGAGGGGTCAAGAATTCTGAGTATTTCTTAGATTCATGGACCCACTTCAATTCGGTGGGATCTTTGGTTAAGCTTTTTTTCCACCAAGAACGCTTTCTAAAACTCTTTGATCCCCGAATTTGGAGTATCCTACTTTCACGCAATTCGGAGGGTTCCACTAGTAAGCGATATTTCACTCTCACGATCAAGTGTGTAGTATTCTTTGTAGTAGGTAGGCTTTTGTATGATATTCAACATCGAAATATGGTTGAAAGAAAAAATCTGTCTTTGTTGAGAGGGTTTCTTCCTATACCTATCAACTCGATTGGGTCCAGAAATGATACATTGGAAGAATCCTTTGGGTCTTCCAATATCACTTCCAATATCCATAGGCTGATTGTTTCGCTCCTCTATCTTCCAAAAGGAAAAAAGATCTCGGAGAGTGGTTTCCTGGATCCGAAAGAGAGTACTTTGGTAACTAAAAGGTGTCAATCTAAGTTCTCGGACATAAGGTCAGAACTTCATCTGGGTTCAAGTCCTACTGAGGGGTGCACTAGAGATCATAAATTGTTGAAGAAACAAGAAGATCTTTCTTTTGTCTCCTCCAGGCGATCGGAAAATCAAGAAATGGTTAATATATTCAAGATAATTGCGTATTTACAAAAGACCGTCTCAATTCATCCTATTTCATCAGATCCGGGATGTGATAGGGTTCCGAAGGATGAACCGAATATGGACAGTTCCAAGAAGATTTCATTCTTGAACAACAATCCATTTTTTGATTTCTTTCATCTATTCCATGACCAGAACAGGGGGGGATACACGTTACACCACAATTTTGAATCCGAAGAGAGATTTCAAGAAATGGCAGATCTATTCACTCTATCAATAATCGAGCCGGATCCGGTGTATCATAAGGGATTTGGCTTTTCTATTGATTCCTGCGGGAATTTTTTGAAAGCTCCAAAAGATAAAATAGTGGTATTTGCTAGCAACAAGATAATAGAGGCAGGCAGATGTATCCGAAATGAGATTCGATCTATTTCTTATCTCGTTCGGCTTCCTATGCATAATTGGAAGCTATTACTGAGTCGACCCGATCGCTATTTCATGGGATTAAAGTCTCAATACAAGCGCAATCAATACCTGGAAAAATGCGATCGCTATCTCTCTCGAGGGGAGAATCCATTCGAATATTTCATTTTTCAATGGGATCGAATAGGGAAGGCTACTCTGAATCATAGAACTAGAATTAGAATGAAATCCACGATCAACCAAGATTTCTCGAATTTGAAAAAGAGTCAGCAGAAAGGGTTCGATTCTCCTATTTTGATCGAGAGATCCATGAATCGGGATCCTGATGCATATAGATACAAATGCTTCAATGGGAGAAATTTGGAACGTTTTGATTTTGAACATTTCGTTTCTGAGCAGAAAAGCCGTTTTTTCGTACTTGAAGATTGGTTTTCTTCTTTTTTGATCTCTTTTTTTCTCAACAAAAAAAACGATTCTAAGCCACTTCGCTTTTTGTCAAAGTGGATTCTCTTTTTGTCTAACTCACTTCCTCTTTTCTTTGTGAGTTTAGGGAATATGCCTATTCATAGGTACGAGATCCACATTTCTGAATTGAAAGGTCCGAATGATCAACTCTGCAATCCGTTGTTAAAATCACTAGGTCTTCAAATCGTTCATTTGAAAAAATGGAAAGCGGAGGATCATGAGACTTCCAAAAAATCAAAATTATTGATCAATGGAAGAACAATATCACCCTTTTTGTTCAATAAGATACCAAAGTGGAAGTGGATGATTGACTCATTCCATACTAGAAAGAATCGCAGGAGATCCTTTGATAACACGGATTCCTATTTCTCAATGATATTCCGCGATCAAGACAGTTGGCTGAATCCTGTAAAAGATTTTCATAGAAGTTCATTGATATCTTCTTTTTTTAAAGCAAATCAACTTCCATTCTTGAATAATCCACATCACTTCTTCTTCTATTGTAACAAAGGATTCCCCTTTTATATGGAAAAGGCCCGTATCAATAATTATGATTTTACATATAGACAATTCCTCAAGATTTTGTTGCCAATGAACAAAAGATTTTCTTTGTGCGTCGATAAAAAAAAACATGCTTTTTTGGAGAGAGATACTATTTCACCAATCGAGTCTACTATATTCATACCTAACGATTTTCCACAAAGAGGTGACGAAAGAGATAACTTGTACAAATCTTTCCATTTTCCAATTCGATCCGATCTATTCGTTCGTAGAACTGTTGACTCGATCACAGACATTTCTGGAACACCTCTAACAGAGGAAGAAAGAGTCAATTTGGAAAGAACTTATTGTCAACCTCTTTCAGATATTTCAGATATGAGTCTATCTGAGGAAGAAAGCGTTGAGGAAGAAAGCGTTGAGGAAGAAAGCGTTGAGGAAGAAAGCGTTGAGGAAGAAAGAACTTCTCGTTCAGATATGGGTCTATCTGAGGAAGAAAGCGTTGAGGAAGAAAGAACTTCTCGTTCAGATATGGGTCTATCTGAGGAAGAAAGCGTTGAGGAAGAAAGAACTTCTCGTTCAGATATGGGTCTATCTGAGGAAGAAAGCGTTGAGGAAGAAAGAACTTCTCGTTCAGATATGGGTCTATCTGAGGAAGAAAGCGTTGAGGAAGAAAGAACTTCTCGTTCAGATATGGGTCTATCTGAAAAGAGGAAAGGGATCGAAAAGAGGAAAAAACGGAGTCTTCCACTATCTCAAAGCGTTGAGGAAGAAAGCGTTGAGGAAGAAAGCGTTGAGGAAGAAAGCGTTGAGGAAGAAAGCGTTGAGGAAGAAAGCGTTGAGGAAGAAAGCGTTGAGGAAGAAAGCGTTGAGGAAGGGCAGATGGATAAAATCTTTCAACGAGATAGTGCTTTTTCAAATTTCTCAAAATCAAAATGGAATCTATTCCAAACATATATGCCATGGTTCCTTACTTCGACAGGGTACAAATATCTAAATTTTCTATTTTTAGATACCCTTTCAGACCTACAAAGTAGCGATCACAAATTTAGAAGTAGCAATCACCAATTTCTATCCATTTTTCATGAGATTATGCACATACCAGATAGATCATGGCGAATTCTTAGGAGAAAATGGCTAATTCTTAATAGAAAATGGATATTTCATGAGCGGCAAATTCGTGAGAGAAAATTTTGGAAGTGGACGGAGAAGGCGACAAAGAGAATAAGTGGGATTCCGCGTAAGGTTTCCCTTCTGTACAAAGTGTACAAAGCAAGAACTCATCGAAATAATGAGTCACCCTTGATATCGACAAATCTGAGCTCGCCATTATTCTATTCAATCCTTTTACTTCTTCTTCTTGTTGGATATCTCGTTCATACACATCTTGTACGTATTTCCCGAATCTCTAGTGAGTTACAGACAGAGCTCAAAGGGTTAAAATCTGTCATGATTCCATACTACAATTACAATGAGGTGAGAAAATTTCAGGCTGAGTATCCTAGACTTTCTGAAACTGAAACGGATTCTTTCTTGTTCTGGTTAAAGAGGCGCTCTCAACTTGCTCGGGCAGAATTGGACTCTATACTAGAAGATATACAGCTTTATGTCACCGAAAGGCTAGTATTTGTATTTGGTGGTGGTCCCGCTCGTGGGGTCAAAGTAATAATAAAGAACCTATTTCTCAATCCCATCAATCTCATCTTCGATTTACTAAGTTTCATGGAACCCATCGCTGGAATCACGTATTTGATAAATAGGAGCTATCTAAGTCATACAAGTAAAGAGATGTATTCGTGGATAAGAGAAGAGAAATATTTTGAGACTGGTACTGAAATAGAATACTGGATCGAGAACGATGCTTGGATTTTTGATTGCCAGAGAGATCGCTTGGTTCAGTTCTCCACCTTAAGGACAAAAAAAGGGATTAATCAAATTCTATGGAGTCTGACTCATAGTGATCCTTTATTAAGGAATTACTCTGGTTATCCAATGTTTGAACAACCGGGAGCAATTTACTTACGATACTTAGTTGACATTCATAAAAAAGATCTACTGAATTATGAGGTCAATACATCCTGTTTAGCAGAAAGACGGATATTCCTTGCTCATTATCAAACAATCGCTTATTCACGATTCCCATGGGGTGGGATTCGAATGTTTGATGACAAATCAATACCCCTTTCTTTGGTTGATGACGACAACTCAATACCCTTTTCGCTCGGCCTAGGCATATCCCCCCCTAGGGGTATTTTAGTGATAGGTTCTCAAAAAACTGGACGAGACCATTTGGTCCGATCCCTAGCGAAAACCTCCTATCTTCCTTTCATTAAGGTATTGCTGGACAAAGAAGCGTGTTCTAGACTCATTTTTAATGAGCTCGAGCCTGATGAAGTTACGGATGTGTTGGATAATGCGAAATTTGCTTCTGTTGATGTGGATAGTGATAGCGTTCCTAAGTACTATATTGATGCGCTTAAGAATGCGGATCTTAATGTGGATATTGATAATGTTGGTGATGATCTCGATTCTTCCTTGGAATTCGACCTGGAGCTGGAGGAGCTAACTTTGGAGAAGAATCTTGCACTTAGGTATCTGCTCAGTCTGGACATCGAACTAGCTTGTATCGACTTTCAATTCGAATTCGTAAGAGCAATGGGTCCTTGCATAGTATGGATTCCAAACATTCATCATCTGGATATGCTTAGCGTGAAGTCCCTCGCTTTCTTTTCGAACTATCTCTCCGGGGATTGTGAAGAAAGACGGTCCATTAGAAATACTCTTTTTATTGCTTCGACTTATCTTCCCCACAAAGTGGATCCCGCTCTAATAGCTCCGTCTAAATTAGCTACATGCATTAAGATACGAAGGCTTCCTAT